CATTGAGTTCTCTTCGCACTCCTTTGTGAAAGAGTAGAATGAGAAAGCTAATGAATCTTAAACCCATTGATAAAAAGAAAAAAAGAGGATAAATACTATAGTTAGTGAATAAAAGAGGGTTTGGGGATAGAGGGACTTGAACCCTCACAACTTATAAAGTCGACGGATTTTCCTTTTACTAGAAATTTCATTGTTGTCAGTATTGACATGTAGAATGGGACTCTCTCTTTATCCTCGTCCGATTAATCCACTTTTTAAAAGATCTCGAAAACTATGAATTGAAGGATTTGATTACTCAATATTCGATTGGAATGGGTTCACAATAATTCTAAAAAAATTCAGAATTTTCTATTTCATAATCATTCCTAATTTCATTCTAAAAAAGAATAAAGAACCTATATTATGATATGGGTTCCGTGATTAATCGTTTGCTATGTCAGTATCTATACGTGTGTATTAGATGTATAAAGCCCTTACTTTCTCTAAATTTAGAGAGAGTTCCACTACCAACACAACGTAATCAACTCGATTCGTTAGAACAGCTTCCATTGAGTCTCTGCACCTATCCTTTTCCTTTGGATTCTAGTTCGAGAACCACTTGTTTTCTCAAAACACGGATTTGGCTCAGGATTGCCCTTTTTTAATTCCAGGGTTTCTCTGAATTTGGAAGTTACCACTTAGCAGGTTTCCATACCAAGGCTCAATACAATCAAGTCCGTAGCGTCTACCGATTTCGCCATATCCCCATTTTCCTTTTCTTTGATTGAGACCTGGATTCCTTGTGTAATTTCATCCATCTCTTAGTTTTTTTTGGAATCGTTGAATTCATTACTCGACGTAGTCTAGCAGTTCGTCTCTATTTGACAGACCCTGCTTATTGCAATTCAGAATTGAATTGATTCTATCGTTGATGTATTTGCAATTCAATCCGAATCAATATATCCCAAAGTTTTTCTCTCCCCCACCCCCCCCGCCTTTCTTTTTTAGAGTATTCAAAATCATACTATAACGCTTGATATTCATTCTTTTTTTTCTAATCAGAATTAGCAATTTCATTTGCTATGATTCTATGTTCTCCTTAGTGAAATATTAATCATTAAATTATTAAGAAATAACAAAAAAAAACAAAATATCTCAAAAAATGTCTATAATGATCGAATGAAAATGCCAAGAAATTCGCATTTTCTCTTTATTATATCTTTCATCATATATATTATTCTTTTCTATGTATTAGATTACTCATCCGAGCCATATCAAATTGAAAATATCTGAAATCAAATTCAATATAGAAATTGGAATAGATTCTATTCTATTAGAAAAATCAATTTGTGAATTAGAGAAATAAAAAGAAAGTTCAAAAATTTCTATAATCCTATTTAAGGATATCCTCCAGTTAAGCATATCAAGTTAACTTTATCTTTATGAAGTTCTAGTATTTTTTTCTAAGTAGAACTTCCAATTTCGAACTAGTTAATAGCTAAGATTAATAATTAAGATCTGACATTTTACGGATTTCCTATACTATACATATTTCTATTTGTTACACTATTTCTGTTATGTAAGCCCACTTAGCTCAGAGGTTAGAGCATCGCATTTGTAATGCGAGGGTCATCGGTTCAAATCCGATAGTCGGCTTTTTTCTATATCGATGTTCCATGAACAAGAATCTCTCTTTTTCTCCGAATTAAATGGAGAATCCAGGATCTATTATGTGGTTCTACCTTACAATTTTGCTAGATACAAAACAATAAAATAAATAATATATATACAAAAAATCCAGATGTTGATGAAATTCCATTTTTTGTGGTACTTTAGTAGATTTTACTCTGTTTATCCTTTAGTTTAATTCAGTTTTAATTTTGATGTATTCTGTAATGTAAATACAATGAAATTAATTGTGTAAAATGAAATTTCAATAAAATAAACAAGGAGTCTTCATGTCCCGTTATCGAGGACCTCGTTTAAAAAAAATACGCCGTCTGGGAGCTTTACCAGGACTCACTAGAAAAACACCTAAATCCGGAAGTAATCTGAAAAAGAAATTCCATTCTGGGAAAAAAGAGCAATATCGTATTCGTCTTCAAGAAAAACAGAAATTGCGTTTTCATTATGGTCTGACAGAACGACAATTACTTAGATATGTACATATCGCTGGAAAAGCAAAAAGGTCAACAGGTCAGGTTTTACTACAATTACTTGAAATGCGTTTGGATAATATCCTTTTTCGATTGGGTATGGCTTCAACCATTCCTGGGGCCCGGCAATTAGTTAACCATAGACATATTTTAGTTAATGGTCGTATAGTCGATATACCAAGTTTTCGTTGCAAACCCCGAGATATTATTACTACGAAGGATAACCAAAGATCAAAACGTCTGATTCAAAATTCTATTGCTTCATCCGACCCGGGGAAATTGCCAAAGCATTTGACGATTGACACATTGCAATATAAAGGACTAGTTAAAAAAATCCTAGATAGGAAGTGGGTCGGTCTCAAAATAAATGAGTTGTTAGTTGTAGAATATTACTCTCGTCAGACTTGAACTTAACGAAAAAAGGAAAAGTTCATAGAATTTTCTTCCCCTTCCCCTTTCCCCGAACTAAATCGACCTAAGGCCCTTAATTCGTATTTTCCCATTCAACTAGCATAAATGGATTAACCCTAGGATCCTTTTTTCTTTTTTGTTCTTTCCTCTATGTGTATTTTACATACCACAGTAATTTACTAGAAAAAATTTCTATTAAATAAAGGTATTATTGCTGGAATAAATTGTTATTTGATTTGATACATTGTGATCGTTAACGTTGATCAATTAAGAGAAACGGAAAGAGAGGGATTCGAACCCTCGGTAAACAAAAGTCTACATAGCAGTTCCAATGCTACGCCTTGAACCGCTCGGCCATCTCTCCTACATAATCTTATTATGGAAAATAAACTAAGTGAATAGCGAGTTTTCCTATTCCTGCAGTACAGGTACAACCACAACGGCTCGGGGGTTCCATGGTTCTATTGGAAAAATTCCTTTTCATCTAAGTGGAAGGATCCAGGATTTTTTTACTAGGAATTCCGCTCCCTCGAAAAGTTTTAGTTTGGGTTTTCCCCAAACCAAAGAAAAAGAGAATGGAAGAATTCTTCTTATTCCATAATAAAATAGAGGAACCCTAGAATTCTGTTTGCATAAGGTACGCTACGCCATACAATCGAAATCTAAAAAAGGGTATGAGACAATTAATGACTTTGAAAACGCGAAATAGCTGATGAGAGAAGTTATTGTTGAGAAATAGAAAAGTGGAATGAAATCCAATCTTAGTCAAATATTTCATATCTCTTCTTGTCCAAACAGAAGGAAAAGGAGATAATTTGAGCTGAGCGGAAAATCCATACCTCTCTTATCCATTTAGAGCATATGGATCGATCGATTTATAAGAATCGAATGTGTTTGTTTTTATGTTATTTTGTGAAGAAATGAAAACAATTCTATATAGAATGGGTTGGGAATTATGCCTAGATCCCGTATAAATGGAAATTTCATTGATAAGACCTCTTCAATTGTAGCCAATATTTTATTGCGAATAATTCCGACAACCTCAGGGGAAAAAAGGGCATTTACTTATTATAGAGATGGTGCGATTTGACTCTTTTTTTTTTGTTTTTTTTTAGCCCTACCTACACCTCAGTCTTACGAGAAAGAGAGGGCGTTCGCATAGAGAGAACAAAATTAGTAAAGGAAACCCACGCTTGGGGAAGGTGAGGTGAACTAACAATTCCTTCTGTCGTGTATCCTCGATTGATGCGGCCTCAGATGCTTCAATTGTAGATTTGAGTATTGAGCGAAAGGTTACACCTACAGGATAGGTTCTGTATTACAGGCCAATCCTACTCTACTAGTACCAATAGGCAGCATAGGGGAGAAAAGCACTACACCTAGAAATAGGAATCAACAAGAGAAAAACTTTGTTAGAAATTAGCCCTTTCCTGATCGGTATCAGGGCTGGGAAGAATGGTTGGGATAACAAACAACCATCAGGTTTGTACTTTGGATACCCCTATAACCATCAAAGATCGTTGAAGTGGCTAATTCCTCTAAATAGGAGGCGTTGAGAACAAAGAAATTCTTGGAGCTATCGTTTTCCTCTAGCATTAATAGAATTCATTGGTGTTAAGAAAAACCTCTTGCGGGAAGGTTGGCTAGAGATTTCTTGGAAAAATACCAGCCCCTTTCGGTTCATAATAAGATGGGACTAATTCTATTTTTATTCTATAGATTATTTCGCTTAGTACTATGTACAGAAGGGAGGAGCCGTATGAGATGAAAACCTCATGTACGGTTTTGGAACGGAGATTTTTTGAATAGAATGAACGACCGTAACGGATGTTGGCTCAATCCGAAGGAAATTATGCGGAAGCTTTGCAGAATTATTATGAAGCTACGCGACTAGAAATTGATCCCTATGATCGAAGTTATATACTCTATAATATAGGCCTTATACACACAAGCAATGGAGAGCATACAAAGGCTTTGGAATATTATTTCCGGGCACTAGAACGAAACCCCTTCTTACCGCAAGCTTTTAATAATATGGCCGTGATCTGTCATTACGTGCGACTATCTCCACTATAGAAAGAAGAAAAAAAAAGAAAGGATCAAATTTTCTAGTAAATACTAGAAAAAGGGCTTTCTACATAGGGATCGTCAAAACAACGATTTTGCCCTATCAGCTGTAGGAAGGAAGGACACTTCACGAGAATCAAAATAGGAAGAAAGTATGGCCTATACTACTACTCTATGGATAAAGTTCCCAAATTGATAGAGAAAGCACCGTAAAGATCCATTAGTGAGCGACTGGGTCGATACAACTAAAAAAAACTGCTTACTTATCCCATAATATGGGGCAAAATTTAGGAATCTGCTTATGTAATAGAGCCGATCCACTAAGGAATTAAGCAGCGGTGTAGTATCAGATCCCAAAGATAGTAAGTTCTTTTTTCTTTCTTATGG